CCTCGGAGAAAGACGATCAAACAATTCCCAATCATGGTCCTTGCGGATCATATCATCCGTATAGGATAAAAAAAGAAACTCCAGATATTTGCTATCTTTCTCTTTGAATGAGATCTCAATTCCAACTACGGTTTTATTAGATACCTTACAACTAGAATCCCTCTTTTTTCCGATCCGGTTCCTCCACCACCGCGAACCCCGGTTAGATTCAGGCATGATACACTTTTTATTTATTGGGAGAACCCAAGTACTCTCTTGCGAATCCATGAAACAACTCTCAGAAATCTTTTTCCCTTTTGGAAGATACAGGGGCGAAACAATCAACCTATTGATATTGCAAGACCAAAAAGATTCTTCCAATGTCTCATTTCTGGGTCCAATGGAATTCATAGGTATAGGAAGAAGCCCCATCAAATAGAGATTTTTTCTTTCGACAATCTTTCGATTGTTAATACGAGATATAAGGACCGCTACTACAAGCAGTATTATACCTTTGATCGTGAAATATCGATTGCTTCTTGAACCCTGTGAATCACGTGAAAGTAGGATACTCCAAATTCGGGGGTCAAAGAGTTTCATAAAACGTTCTTGGTGGAAAAGAATGTGAGTGAAAGATCCCACTGAATCGAATTTGGTCCATGAATCTAAGAAATAGTGAGAATTCTTGATCTCTCTCAATATCTCTCTCAATTCGAAGATCCAGGATTTGAATTGATGTCCTCTCATTGATTCCTCCTAAAGATTTCATTTCAATTGGAATTTGGTTATTTACGATGTACGATGATCCCTGTTAAGCATCCATGGCTGAATGGTTAAAGCGCCCAACTCATAATTGGCAAATTCGTAGGTTCAATTCCTGCTGGATGCACGCCAATGGGAACGTTCAATAAGTCTATTAGAATTGGCTCTGTATCAATGGAATCTCATCATCCATACATACCGAATTGGTATGGTATATTCATACCATAACATATGAACAGTAAGAACTAGAATTCTTATTGATACTGGAACTCATAGGGAAGAAAATGGATTTATGGATGGAATCAAATATGCAGTATTTACAGAAAAAAGTATTCGGTTATTGGGGAACAATCAATATACTTCTAATGTCGAATCAGGATCAACTAGGACAGAAATAAAGCATTGGGTCGAACTCTTCTTTGGCGTCAAGGTAATAGCTATAAATAGTCATCGAGTCCCGGGAAAGGGTAGAAGAATGGGACCTATTATGGGACATACAATGCATTACAAACGTATGATCATTACGCTTCAACCAGGTTATTCTATTCCACCTCTTATAGAGAAAAGAACTTAAAGCAAAATACTTAATAACACGGCGATACATTTATACAAAACTTCTACCCCGAGCACACGCAATGGAACCATAGACAGTCAAGTAAAATCCAATCCACGAAATAATTTGATCCATGGACAGCGTCGTTGTAGTAAAGGTCGTAATGCCAGAGGAATCATTACCGCAGGGCATAGAGGGGGAGGTCATAAGCGTCTATACCGTAAAATAGATTTTCGACGGAATGATAAAGACATATCTGGTAGAATCGTAACCATAGAATACGACCCTAATCGAAATGCACACATTTGTCTCATACACTATGGGGATGGTGAGAAGAGATATATTTTACATCCCAGAGGGGCTATAATTGGAGATACCATTGTTTCTGGTACAGAAGTTCCTATATCAATGGGAAATGCCCTACCTTTGAGTGCGGTTTGAACTATTGATTTACGTAATTGGAAGTAACCAATTAGGTTTACGACGAAACCTATAAATCGATCACTGATCCAATTTGAGTACCTCTACGGGAGAAACCTCAGCAGAAAACTGTTGAGTAACGGCAGCAAGTGATTGAGTTCAGTAGTTCCTCATAGAAAATTATTGACTCTAGAGATATGGTAATATGGAGAAGACAAAAAAAAATTGTTTGAAGCACGCACAGAACCGGAGAGCGCCCCTTGTTTCAAAGAGAGGAGGCCGGGTTATTCACATTTAATTTGATGGTCAGAGGCGAATTAAAAGCTAAGCAGTGGTAATTATAAAGATCCCCCGGGGAAAAATAGAGATGTCTCCTACGTTACCCGTAATATGTGGAATGGAAGTATTGACGTAATTTCATAGAGTCATTCGGTCTGAATGCTACATGAGGAACATAAGCCAGATGACGGAACGGGGAGACCTAGGATGTAGAAGATCATAACATGAGTGATTCGGCAGATTTGGATTCCTATATATCCACTCATGTGATACTTCATCATACGATTCATATAAGATCCATCTGTCTAGATATCATCATATACATCTAGAAAGCCGTATGCTTTGGAAGAAGCTTGTACAGTTTGGGAAGGGGTTTTTATTGATAAAAAAGAAGAATCTACTTCAACCGATATGCCCTTAGGCACGGCCATACATAACATAGAAATCACACTTGGAAAGGGTGGACAATTAGCTAGAGCGGCAGGTGCTGTAGCGAAACTGATTGCAAAAGAGGGTAAATCGGCCACATTAAGATTACCATCTGGGGAGGTCCGTTTGATATCCAAAAACTGCTTAGCAACAGTCGGACAAGTGGGTAATGTTGGGGTGAACCAAAAAAGTTTGGGTAGAGCCGGATCTAAGCGTTGGCTAGGTAAGCGTCCTGTAGTAAGAGGAGTAGTTATGAACCCTGTAGACCATCCCCATGGGGGCGGTGAAGGGAGAGCTCCGATTGGTAGAAAAAAACCCACAACTCCTTGGGGTTATCCTGCGCTTGGAAGAAGAAGTAGGAAAAGGAAAAAATATAGTGATAGTTTTATTCTTCGTCGCCGTAAATAAATAAGAATATAGAAAACTGAATTTTTAGAATTTGAAATAATGTGATGGGCGAACGACGGGAATTGAACCCGCGCGTGGTGGATTCACAATCCACTGCCTTGATCCACTTGGCTACATCCGCCCCTTATCTAGCTAAAGGATTTTAGCTTTTTTCTTTTTCCATTCATCATTATTGTATTTATTCTTACCTTCATACTTAGATCGATATATTGGGCATAGAATGCCAATTTAAAAAATGTAATGTAATAAATGTAATAAAGGAGTAATCCCCTGTGACACGTTCAATAAAAAAAAATCCTTTTGTAGCTAATCATTTATCGGCAAAAATTGAAAAACTAAACATAAGGGAGGAAAAAGAAATAATAGTAACTTGGTCTAGGGCATCTACCATTATACCCACAATGATTGGCCATACAATTGCTATTCATAATGGAAAAGGGCATTTACCCATTTATATAACAGATCGTATGGTGGGTCATAAATTGGGAGAATTCGTGCCTACTCTAACTTTCGCAAGACATGCAAAAACCGATAATAAATCTCGTCGTTAATTTTTTTTTTTTTTTTTTTTAATTTCTAAAAAAATAATTAATAAGACTAAGATTTTAATTAAATTTGAAAATATTATATTTTTATTTTATAAGTAAAATTAAGTAAAATTAGGCAGTTTTTATTCATTTTTAGTGGGGATAACCTTATGATAAATAGAAAGAACTCGCGTTGGAGTACAGAAATTAAAGCTTTAGCTCAACATAAACATATATGTATGTCGGTTTTCAAAGCACGAAGAGTAATTGATCAGATTCGTGGACGCTCCTATGAAGAAGCACTTATGATACTAGAACTTATGCCTTATCGAGCATCTTATCCCATTTTGAAATTAGTTTTTTCCGCAGCAGCAAATGCTAGTAATAACATGGGCTTAAACAAAGCTAATTTATTTATTAGTAAAGCTGAAGTTAATGCGGGTACTATTGTGAAAAAATTAAGACCCCGGGCTCGAGGACGTAGTTATCCGATAAAAAGACCTACTTGTCATATAACAATTATATTGAGGGATAAAACTAAATTAGTGAAAGATGAATCTTAACTTTCGATTCATCTTTCGAAAAAATATATGGTAAAGATAATCTAATAGAAAAATATGGGACAAAAAATAAATCCACTTGGTTTCAGACTTGGTACAACCCAAAGTCATCATTCCTTTTGGTTCGCACAACCACAAAATTATTCCGCGGGTATACAGGAAGATGAAAAAATACGGAATTGTATCAAGGATTATGTACAAAAAAATAAGAAAACATCCTCAGGTTTTGAAGGAATAGCACGTATACAAATAAAAAAAAGAATCGATTTGATCCAAGTCATAATCCATATTGGATTCCCTAATTTATTAATAGAGGGCCGAACACGAGGAATCGAAGAATTACAGATGAATGTACAAAAGGAGTTTCATTCTGTGAACCGTAGACTCAACATTGCTATAACAAGAGTTGAAAAACCTTATGGACAACCTAATATTCTTGCGGAATATATAGCTTTACAATTAAAAAATAGAGTTTCATTTCGAAAAGCAATGAAAAAAGCTATTGAATTAACTGAACAAACGGATACAAAAGGAATTCAAGTACAAATTGCCGGGCGTATCGACGGAAAAGAAATTGCACGCGTCGAATGGATCAGAGAGGGAAGGGTTCCTCTACAAACAATTCGTGCTAAAATTGATCATTGTTCCTATACAACTCGAACTATCTATGGAGTATTAGGCATAAAAATTTGGATATTTGTAGACGAGAAATAATGGACCTAAAAAAAAAAAAGAAAAAAAATGACAAATTTTCTTTTTTATTCCATTAAATCAAACAAAACTGAGCAATTCAAATTCTATAAGATTGAATAAAAATTTAGATTGATCATTTAAGAGAATTGCTATGCTTAGTGTGTGACTCGTTAGTTTTTTTGTTAGTTTATAGTATAGATAGTTGGAATTCAAAAAATTTGACCGACCCTCACTATGAACTTACTAACTATATAAACTAATAACCAACTTATGGCTTCGGTTCGTATTGTCGAGATTCCAATAAACAGTCACTATATGACTAGATCGATCATATAGTTGTAGCAACTGAAATTTTTTCAAAAAAATTTTAAATCTTATTATAGGTTGCGAAACAAAAATAAAGGGATGTGGATAAATGGAAGGATGATAGAAAGAAAGAACAAAAAGTATCAATGATATATGATTCCAATATGTATGGTTTATGAATTATCTCACAAAAGGCAATGTGATAAAGCATCAATACTGATATAATATCAATAATTAAAGATAACGAGCCCCGGGTTAATATAAACTAAGAAAATTAACTCAGGAACGAATTTTGTTGGGGTTCCATTGCGGAGTTCGGGCCTAACCATTAACGAGGAGGCTATGGGAACGACAGAACCCATGATTGCTATAGGATTTCATGAAAATATAACGAATCCTAATGATTCATTGGGTGGGATGGCGGAACGAACCAAGAACAAATTGATTTATTCTAAAAGTAACAAGGTCTTGACCCTACGAATGTAGCACGAAAGAGTCAATATTCGCCCGCGAAACTCTTAAGTTTTTAGTTATTGAATTACAATTACATACAATCTACATTTTGTTTTAGCGCGATTCGATACAAATAATGTTGATCTGGTATATAAAGCTTACTCTTAACTATATTACATAACAATACTAAACTATCCTAGAATAACAAAATAATATAACAAAACAAAATAACATAATAAATTCCATTACATTACTAAGTGTATTGTATATCATTTAATAATATTAAATATTATTACATAATATTAAATATATGTGTATTCGTAGTAATATTAAATATTATTACATAATATTAAATATATGTGTATTCGTAGTAATATTAATGAATCATTTCATTCGCGAGGAGCCGGATGAAAAGAAACTCTCATGTCCGGTTCTGCAGTAGAGATGGAATTTAATTAAGAAAGAACCATCAACTATAACCCCAAAAAAACAAAATTTCGTAAACAACACAGAGGAAGAATGAAAGGAATATCTTGTCGAGGCAATCGTATTTGTTTCGGCGGATACGCTCTTCAAGCACTTGAACCCGCTTGGATCACGGCTAGACAGATGGAAGCAGGACGAAGAGCAATGACACGATATGCGCGTCGTGGTGGAAAAATATGGGTACGTATATTTCCCGACAAACCTGTTACAGTAAGACCCGCAGAAACACGTATGGGTTCAGGGAAGGGGACCCCCGAATATTGGGTATCCGTTGTTAAACCGGGTCGAATACTTTATGAAATGGGCGGAGTATCAGAAACTGTAGCTAGAGCAGCTATTAAAATAGCTGCGCGCAAGATGCCTATACGAACTCAATTCGTTATTGAGGGATAGGGATGCAGAAATTAAAAGATAAGGTGATGATGAAAAATAGAAGTTTATTTTTTTATAGACAGACAATATTTCTTTTTATTTCTTTTTTATCCTTTGCAGCAAAATAACAGATTAAAATAAAAATGATATGATTCAACCTCAGACCCTTTTGAATGTAGCGGATAATAGTGGAGCTCGAAAATTAATGTGTATTCGAGTCCTAGGAGCTGGTAACCAACGATATGCTCGTATTGGTGACGTTATTGTTGCCGTAATCAAAGAAGCAGTACCAAATATGCCTCTAGAAAGATCAGAAGTTATTAGGGCTGTAATTGTGCGTACATGTAAAGAACTCAAACGTGCCAACGGCATGATAATACGATATGATGACAATGCCGCAGTTGTTATTGATCAAGAAGGAAATCCAAAAGGAACTCGAGTTTTTGGTGCGATCGCTCGGGAATTGAGACAGTTGAATTTTACTAAAATAGTTTCATTAGCTCCCGAGGTATTATAAATACTAGTAGTATATTAAATAATATTATGATATAGCGGGGTATCTGGAATGGGTCAAGTCAATTAGTAGATTGTGTATCATGCATATACTTTATAATTAATTTAATAAAATAATTAATTAATAAAAATAAATTTAATTATTTTATTTTTTATTAAAATAATAAATAAACATGTTGATTATATAAAAATTAGGGGGTATCAATAATTATAGTTCGCCATGGGTAAGGATACTATTGCCGATATAATAACTTCTATAAGAAACGCTGACATGGATAAAAAAAGAACGGTTCGAATAGCATCTACTAATATTACTGAAAACATTGTAAAAATACTTCTACGAGAGGGCTTTATCGAAAACGTTCGTAAACATCAGGAAAGTAACAAATTTTTCTTGGTTTTAACCCTACGACATAAACGGAATCGAAAGGGAATATATAGAACTATTTTAAAACGTATCAGCCGACCCGGTCTACGAATCTATTCCAACTATCAACAAATTCCTAAGATTTTAGGTGGAATGGGAATTGTAATTCTTTCGACTTCTCGAGGTATAATGACAGATCGAGAAGCTCGACTAGAAAAAATCGGGGGAGAAATTTTGTGTTATATATGGTGATCTTACACCCCTTCCTCCTGTTATCTTAATTTTATCTCTAACTTCCTTTTTGGAAAAAGAGAGTAAAAATAAATTATATAACCCTTTCTCCATTAGTTAATACTTCATAGAGGCTTACCTCGAATAAAAGACTAAAATTAATTCATGAAGGTTTAATTACTGAATCGCTTCCCAACGGTATGTTCCGGGTCCTTTTAGATAATGAAGATCTAATTCTAGGTTATGTTTCAGGGAGGATACGGCACAGTTTTATATGGATACTACCATGAGATAGAGTCAAAATTTAAATAAGTGGTTATGATTCAACCAGGGGACGTAGAATTTATAGAATTCACAAATTCGAACTATTAGGTGATTTTTTAAACATTCCTTTCATAGGGATACAATTTGAAGTTAAAAAAATAAAGAAACTTATTTTTCAAGAAGTAGATTCAGAATTAAGGTAAGGAATGAGAAATATGAAAATAAGGGCTTCTGTTCGTAAAATTTGTGAAAAATGTCGACTTATCCGTAGGCGTGGACGGATTATAGTGATTTGTTCCAATCCGAGACATAAACAGAGACAAGGGTAATATTTCTAAACTAAATAAAGAATCTTCTAAAAGAAAAAGAAGGACCCGTGTAAAAGAATCTGTTTTAACATTAAATGGATATCTCCGTATCTTTCCGTATATTTCTGACTCATATTTATGAGATGATAAAATATGACAAAACCTATACCAAGAATTGGTTCGCGTAAGAATGGGCGTATTGGTTCACGTAAGAATGGACGTAGAATACCAAAAGGTGTTATTCATGTTCAAGCAAGTTTCAACAATACCATTGTAACTGTTACAGATGTACGAGGACGAGTAGTTTCTTGGGCCTCCGCGGGTACTTCTGGATTCAAAGGCACAAAACGAGGGACACCCTATGCTGCTCAAGCAGCAGCTATAAATGCTATTCGTACGGTGGTTGATCAGGGCATGCAACGAGCAGAAGTTATGATAAAAGGCCCCGGTCTCGGAAGAGATGCAGCATTACGAGCCATTCGTAGAAGTGGTCTACTATTAAGTTTCGTGCGCGATGTAACACCTATGCCACATAATGGATGTCGACCCCCTAAAAAAAGACGTGTGTAAAAATAAGAATTAAATGGATTTCAAGAGAAATAAATGATTCAATGATCTGATTAAATAACAATATTTAGTATGGTTCGAGAGGAAGTAGGAAGGTCCACTCGAACATTACAGTGGAAGTGTGTTGAATCAAAAATAGATAGTAAGCGTCTTTATTATGGTCGTTTCATTCTGTCCCCGCTTATGAAAGGTCAAGCCGATACCATAGGTATTGCCATGCGAAGGGCTTTACTTGGAGAAATAGAAGGAACATGTATCACACGCGCAAAATTTGAGAAGGTACCACATGAATATTCTACAATAGTAGGTATTAAAGAATCAGTCCACGAAATATTAATAAATTTGAAAGAAATTGTATTGAGAAGTACTCTATATGGAGTTAGAGACGCATCTATTTGCGTCAGAGGTCCTAGACACGTAACCGCTCAAGATATCATCTTACCACCTTCTGTGGAAATAGTGGACACGACACAGCATATAGCTAACCTGACGGAACCAATTGATTTGTGTATTGAATTACAAATCAATAGGAATCGCGGATATCGTATGAAACCCACAAATAACTCTCAAGATGGAAGTTACCCTATAGATGCCATATTCATGCCTATTCGAAATGCAAATCATAGTATTAATTCTTATGGGGATGGAAATGAAAAACAAGAGATACTTTTTCTAGAAATATGGACAAACGGGAGTTTAACTCCTAAGGAAGCACTTTTTGAAGCTTCTCGTAATTTGATTGATTTATTTATTCCTTTTCTACATGCGGAAGAAGAGGGCATTAATTTCACGGAAAATAAAAACAAGTTTACTCTATCCCCTTTTACCTTTCAAGATAGATTAACTAATTTAAAGAAAAACAAAAAAATAGTTCCATTGAAATTTATTTTTATTGACCAGTTAGAATTGCCTTCCAGGACCTATAATTGTCTCAAAAGATCCAATATACATACATTATTGGATCTTTTGAGTAATAGTCAAGAAGACCTTATGAGAATTGAATATTTTCGCATAGAAGATGTAAAACAGATATTGGACACCCTACCAGAAGCATTTCACAATTGATTTACCTAATAAAAATTTGTTATTTTAAATCCATTCTATAATATATATCTATAATATATATAAATGATATATATTATAGAATGGATTTAGTTTTTAATCTTCAGCACGATCCGTACTCAGCTCAAAATGGAATATAATCAAATTAATGTATCTAAAGTCTTGCTTCAAAGTAAATCTTCCTTAGATACTTAATACTTATGTACGGTATTTCAAAGTTTAATTGATTTGAATTTGAAAAAGACCTAAAGTGAGGGATTTATCAATAGGTAATGTAGCTCCAATACCTAACCAAAGAGCTACTGCGGTACCGATAAAAAAGACTGTTGTAGCTACTGGACGACGAAATGGATTTTGGAATTTATTAACATTCTCCAAAAAGGGTACTGTCAATAATCCTATTGGTACTGAAACCATTAAAAGAACACCCAATAACTTATTGGGTACTGTACGGAGTATTTGAAATACGGGAAAGAAGTACCATTCAGGTAATATTTCCAAAGGAGTCGCAAATGGATCCGCCGGTTCACCAATCATTGACGGTTCTAGAACCGCTAAGCCCACGTTACACGCAATAGTACCTAGAATTACTACCGGAAAAATATATAAAAGATCATTGGGCCATGCGGGTTCTCCATAATAATTATGCCCCATCCCTTTAGCCAATTTAGCTCTTAATACAGGATCATTCAAATCAGGTTTTTTTGTTATTGGGATAGGTGAATTCTTAATTCTTATGGATCCATCCCCCGAAGGAACCGGACATGATAATTTTAAATCATCCGGCTCGAGCAAGAATCAAAGGAATAATAGAAATAGATCCGTATCAAATCTATATTTCATAGATATCCGTGCTATATATTAATATATAATAACTCGATGTAAGAAATGCCCGATTCAATTTTCCGAAGTTGCAATTATTCATTGCAAAGAATTAAGTTCTTACAGATAAATGCTCAATATCCAAGTAGGCTTACAAATTTGATCATGATCAAGTGCTTTTTGGATTGTCTCATGTCTTTTGATTGTTATTTATCCCCGCAACATTTCGATTTTATTACATACAAACAAAGTATTTACTTGTTACTAATAAAGTCTAACCTCTGTTCTTCCTTAGATCCCTTATTTCACTCCGATAGTATCATAGATCTGGATCAATGCATAGGAAATGAATGCATTTCTATACTATAAATAAAATTAAAATTAAGTTAAGTGGAATAGATACAACATTAGGTCGTACCACATTGTTTATTCTATGCTTCTATTCTATGGGATCTTGCGGAGCCTACTCATACATGACATGATTCGGGTATGATCATAGAAAAAATTCTCCTCAAGTGAACCGGCGTATCCCTGCTATGTAGGGGGACTTACGTGGTGGTTGGATGCGGAGACACATTTTATTTGGTTGTAAATTCCAACGTGGCAGATCAAATTATATATCTGCATGGCCCAATCAATAGTTCAAGTCACACACTCCCATAATCCATCTTCTCTTCAGAGAATCCACTTCAACTATTGGTATAAAATAAGAAATACAATACTTCAGAGTTGAAGAGAGGTATCCAACCAAATAACATGTCTTATTTTTCAATAATCCATATTTGTAGCAATGAAATACAAGACTCTTTTTTCTTCCTCCCCGAATATAATCAATTACAAATATATATGATATATTTTCTCTATAAAGGACCTGAAATACCTTGCTTACGTATCATTGGGAAGTGCATTAACATAAATACGGCAGTAAGAAGAGGCAATACAAAAGTGTGTAAACTATAAAAACGGGTCAAAGTGGATTGGCCCACACTAGCACTTCCGCGTAATAGCTCTACCAAAGGTAATCCTATTACGGGAATCGCTTCAGGTACGCCTGTCACAATTTTTACTGCCCAATAACCAATTTGGTCCCGAGGTAAAGAATAACCAGTTACACCAAAAGACGCAGTCAATACGGCCAGAATCACACCTGTAACCCAAGTTAATTCGCGAGGTTTTTTAAATCCCCCTGTGAGATACACACGAAATACGTGCAAGATCATCATAAGAACCATCATACTTGCTGACCATCGATGAACTGATCGGATTAACCAACCAAAGTTAGCCTCAGTCATTATGTATTGAACAGAGGAAAAAGCCTCTGTAACGGTTGGACGATAGTAAAAAGTCATAGCAAAACCTGTGGCTACTTGTACTAAAAAACAAGTAAGTGTGATCCCCCCTAGACAATAAAATATGTTGACATGAGGAGGAACATATTTACTAGTTATATCATCTGCAATCGCCTGAATCTCGAGACGTTCTTCGAACCAATCATATACTTTATTGAGATAGGTAACCAAAAAATAGACCTCCCCTGAGAACCGTATATGAGAATTTAACCTCGTACGGCTCAAGCAGAAACAACACAAATCAAATACGGATTTTAACGGATATGTAATAGAAAGTTCAAATTCAAATTAGCCACTTGATTCTATTTGCCCCAAAAATACTAAATAACAAAAATCCGGAATTTCTTTTTTGTGATGATAATGCCAAAAATATCAAGTTGGCTCCCTCGTTCGTCTTTTTCTTTATGTTAATTGTTAAAATAAAGGCCTCTTGAATCTTCTTTTTCCTATTATTTTTTATTTGTTATTTTTTGTGTAATAATACAGATTGACTTTTGTTTTACTAGTTATTGATAGGAATTCCCTTGTTGAGACCCTGTCAATCAATTGACACCTCAGATTCATACTAGAACCACGATGATTTAATAAAGCCCACGCTAAACGCAAAAGTTCTGTGAGTAAGAACCATTTGATCATCACTTATCCAATTTCAATGAATGGATGTTATTCATAATTCAAAAAATATAAAGAAATGGGTGTCCGTTGACCAAATTCAGTCTGAAGGAAGAAAAAGCGTTTAATTTATAAAATACCTATTTGCATTTTTTTTTTTTGAGTCCGGTCGCGAGGTCTGACTAAATAGTAAGTATGAATCATAGTTCAAATATTTCTTTTCTTGATCTATTCTACAATATTCATATTCCGTGCTCCAGATACTAGAATAAATATCCGACGAGGTAGAATCATCTTGATAGAGATGACAGACTATTCTCTGTATTATCAATAAGGATCAATTATAACAAGTCACACACTCATATTCCGGAAATACCGAAACAAAAAAATTCCACGGTCGAACTACCAGAATGAGAAATCTGAGTTTTAAGTGCGTTTTTACTTTTTTATTGAAAAACTAGAACTAGGACTTTATAGTCCTTAGGAACCTAATTCATTGAAATTCCATCCAGTAAAACGGATGAATTATAAATTTCCAAAATGATAGATAGAAATATCGCAAACAGGGCCATTGCGACCCCCATAAGTGGTGTAGTCCCCCAGCCCGGAGCTACTTTACCATATTCCGAATTCAATGGTTTCAATAAACTTCCTATATTAGTTTGTCTTGGCCTAGATTTAGAACTATCCTCAACGGTTTGTGTAGCCATAAATCTTATTTAATGATTGGTTAAGATCTGTTGACTTTGTATACCATTTGGTTGTAGTTGTAAATAAACGATCTTATCGTAGATCCATTGTGATCCTTAAATTATCTAGAAATGGAAACAGCAACCCTAGTCGCCATCTTCATATCTGGTTTACTTGTAAGCTTTACTGGGTACGCCTTATATACCGCTTTTGGGCAACCCTCTCAACAATTAAGAGATCCATTCGAAGAACACGGGGACTAATTGAAGTAATGAGCCTACCAATGGTGGGCTCGTTACTTCAAATTAAGATGATCAAAAATCATTTTTTAGTCGGAACCTTAGGTGGTTCTCGAAAAAAGATAGCGAAAAAAATTATCCCTAAAGTCGAGACTAAGAGAAATGTATAAACCAATGCTTCCATAGATTTGATCGTGGTTTACAATTATAGCTTCCACACCTATTCATTTTTGGATCATTTACTATAGTTAATGAAAGGGAAAGAATTCAAAGATGGCGATTCAATCAAGTCACGATTTTTCTGGTACCTTATGTCATCAAATAAAAAAAGTGGAGACGTAAAGATACCAGAGTAATATTCTATCAGACTACTTGTCTTCTTGTAGTTGGATCTCCAAGCTTTTGGAATGTTCCAAATTCTACTTGAGAATCCAAATCTGGATCAATACCAGCAAAAACATCTCTGAACAAGGTTCTAGCGCCATGCCAAATGTGTCCGAAAAAGAAGAGCAAAGCAAATGTGGCATGCCCAAAAGTGAACCAACCCCTTGGACTGCTCCGAAAAACACCATCGGATTTCAAAGTAGCTCGGTCTAATTCAAAAATTTCACCTAATTGGGCGCGTCTAGCATATTTTTTCACAGTAGCAGGATCACTATAACTGACTCCATTGAGTTCGCCACCATAGAACTCGACAGTTACACCTACTTGTTCGACACTATACTTGGATTCTGCCCTTCTAAAAGGAACATCGGCTCTCACAATTCCGTCTCCGTCTACCAAAACTACGGGGAATGTTTCAAAAAAAGTGGGCATACGACGTACAAAAAGCTCGCGGCCTTCTTTATCTCTAAAGATGGGGTGTCCTAACCATCCAACAGCTATTCCATCCCCGCTGTCCATTGAGCCGGCTCTGAATAATCCCCCTTTTGCCGGATTATTACCAATGTAATCATAAAAAGCTAATTTTTCGGGGATTTTAGACCAAGCTTCCGAAAAACTCAGATTTTCAGCTAGTCCTGTGCCAACTCTTCGATATATTTCTTGCTGGAAGTATCCCTGATCCCACTGATAACGAGTGGGGCCAAATAATTCGATTGGGGTAGTTGCTGAACCATACCACATAGTTCCAGCAACAACGAAAGCTGCGAAAAAAACAGCAGCGATACTGCTGGAAAGTACAGTTTCAATATTGCCCATACGTAATCCTTTGTATAGACGTTGAGGCGGACGGACACTAAGATGAAATAAACCCGCTAATATGCCCAATGTACCCGCTGCAATATGATGAGAGGCTATTCCTCCCGAAACAAAAGGATCAAAACCTTCTGCGCCCCACGCTGGATTTACAGATTGTACTTTTCCAGTTAGCCCATAAGGATCGGACACCCATATTCCAGGACCATACAAGCCTGTTACATGAAATGCGCCAAAGCCAAAGCAAGCCAACCCTGAGAGAAATAAATGAATTCCAAAGATCTTGGGCAAATCCAAAGAAGGTTTTCCGGTACGTTCATCAGAAAATATTTCTAGATCCCAATACACCCAATGCCAGATAGCTGCCAAGAAGCACAAGCCAGAAAACACAATATGTGCCCCTGCCACACCTTCGTAACTCCAAATACCCGGATTCGGTATAGTTCCTCCTGAAATACTCCACCCACCCCATGAATTGGTTATTCCTAAACGAGTCATAAAGGGTATAACGAACATACCCTGTCTCCACATTGGATCAAGAACCGGGTCAGAAGGATCAAAAACTGCTAATTCGTATAGAGCCATCGAGCCGGCCCAACCAGAAACTAGAGCTGTATGCATTATATGGACAGAAAGCAACCGACCGGGATCATTCAATACGACAGTATGAACACGATACCAAGGTAAACCCATGGAAATACCCCTTTTTTATCAAATATCAAAGAAAAATGGACACTATGTAACTTTATCGCATTGGAAAAGACTATACTATGTTATGTACCTAACCTTTTCAGTAGATTTTGTATGAGAAAGGGTTAAGATTTATTTCGTTCCATTGAAAATAACGGAACAATTTTGTTCGTAAGAACAAAGAGAAGCAGATCTATTCTATACTCGATAAGTACCAATACGCAATGGGGGTTGAGCCCCCTTTTTTTGTAGAATGAATGCGTAGATACTTGTTTATCATTCAAATGATCGACCCGCGCGTGAAAATTCTTTATTCATTCTGTCTTCTTCCGGAAATCTTCACCCAATCCATGTATCCAATTTATGTTTAAAATAGAATAAACATAAAAAAATGAAGACAATAAATTCATTGGTACGTTTCCATATTAAAGTGAAGTATAGTACTTAACTTTTTTCTTTAATTTAATGCCCGTTGGTGTTCCAAAAGTACCTTTTCGGAATCCTGGAGAGGAAGACGCAGTTTGGGTTGACGTATAGTGCGGCTTGTCAGATATATTAGGTCATATGGGGTTTACCCGTTGTCTCCACCGATCGGGATATCCTCCGTTTCGCCCAATAAATATTGATTGAACCATCAATGATTCGGAGCGTGAAGTGCAATTAGATCAATTTATATTGGGGATCAATATTATTAAGAATTTATGGTTAACTTGTAACGATAAAATAAAGTATCCAGGCTCCGTTCAGAAAATATCAAATTGGTAATATATATGATTACTATTTGTATCATAAACATTCTTTATTTATATTTAATTTATGCTTTCTATATATTATTAGGAGTGATCTCAAATTGCCATTCAATAGCATGGAATAATAAGATAAATACATGGAATAATTTGAGGGAAAGCATGAAATGAAACAAAAAAAAAAAGAAGCGGTACTAAGAAAATTTGCCCTATATGTGCAAATAGAATTTGGACAAATCTTTACCCGGAGTAGAACACGAACCTAAAAGAATTGAAAGGGCCTATTCAAGAACAAGAAAATGACATCGTGATTTGAATTTCGATGAAATAATACATCAATGAAAGGTTAGTTTAATAAGTTCAATAATTTTTTTTTGATAAGGAAGAGAAAGGGAACCAAAACTCATGTTTTTGAAAAATCGAAGAAAAGCCCTTCTTTAGAAAAAGAAAAACCTGTTACAAAAAATAAATAAAGACTAGAATTGATACATTGATTGATTTTTTTTTTTTCGCAATTTCATTTTTTGAACCGTATGCATCCAAAGGTGCACGTATGGTTCCTAAGGGATACAATTTTGTCCTAATCAACCGACTTCATCGAGAAAGATTACTTTTTTTAGGCCAAGAAGTTGATAGCGAGATCTCCAATCAACTTGTAGGTCTCATGGTATATCTCAGTATAGAAGATAATACTAGGGATTTTTATTTGTTTATAAACTCTCCCGGCGGATGGGTAATACCAGGAATAGCCATTTATGATACTATGCAATTTGTGCCACCCGATGTACATACAATATGCATGGGATTAGCTGCTTCAATGGGATCTTTCATTCTGGTTGGGGGAGAAATTACCAAACGTCTAGCATTCCCTCACGCTTGGCGCCAATGAGTAAAAAAAAAAAAAGACTATGCCTTCGCCATATCGAATATAAATAATCGAATTAGGAAAAATTAAGTAATAATAGCATGGCACTTTGAGTTCGATATAAACAAACCATTATTGGTTTTTATAACATGAGATTTTGTATCGAGATAGTAGTATGAAATAACCTTGATTTGCGATTTTCTCTTATGTGTCAGGAGGACATTTTAGCGTCACAAATCATTTTTTCCTTATTTGATCATATCAGAAAGACACTTTGGGATTGCCAAATCACAAACTAGATAAATATCTAATATAAAGCAACAGAACCATCATAGTATTTTTTTACTCTTATGATAAAGAAGGATGGCAAATGGATTATTCAACGATCTGGCTGGATCGGATAGATTCTATTTCTTCCCCTCTTCTCTGGAGGAGGGGGTTAGTCAATTCCATTGCAGAGCCGTATGCAATGCACAAAAGGTGCCTGTACGGTTGTTCAATTCTATTTTTTTCTTCTTTTTTTATCCCTTTAATTTAAATCCCATCATGCGAGATAGAAGAACCATTCATGATGTTATCTCAATATCATCAGGGTTATGATTCACCAACCTGCTAGTTCTTTTTATGAGGCACAGGCAGGAGAATTTATCCTGGAAGCGGAAGAACTCCTGAAACTTCGCGAAAACCTCACAAAAGTTTATGTACAAAGAACAGGCAACCCTTTGTGGGTTATATCCGAAGACATGGAAAGAGATGTTTTTATGTCGGCAACAGAAGCCCAAGCCCATGGCATTGTTGATCTTGTAGCGGTTGAAAATGAAAATACTTCGGATTTCGTATAAATCATCGAAATAATTAATAATCATCAATCAAAAATTAGGTTAAGATCGATCTAAACCAACCCATTCTATAATATAATTTTATATATCCGACATGCCAACTATTAAACAACTTATTAGAAACACAAGACAGCCAATAAAAAATGTCACGAAATCCCCCGCTCTTCGAGGATGTCCTCAGCGTCGAGGAACATGTACTAGGGTGTATGTGCGACTCGTTCAGATCATGAGTTCGAGCAAATGAGACAATTTTTCCAGTATCAATGATTAATACCAATGAATAGATAGAGTAAAAGAACGCCATTTACTATCTAAAATGGGGATATATTATATACCCTTATTGTTTCTTGTATATTGTGTATGGAATTTATGGTTTTCATTGGTGCAAATCCAACCACCTCAATTCGAGATGAGAAGCAATTCTCCATTGGTAGCAAATGGTTATCCATTAAGCGGAGGAAATGGTATTATAAGAATTAAGAAGCAAAACAAAAAGGTTATGCCCATATTCTTGAAAGAACGGACTAACAGGGTCAGCTACCTAGCCAACTTTCATAATTAAATGCCGTCACTGTATGGATAGCTCTTATTGTGAAAAGGCCTATTACTGTATAATTAATGGGTAGAGCCAAAGAATGTTAACTATACAAGTTAACAATACCATTTGATTAAATGAGAGATGAGGCTCCGGCGCATAGAGAGGGCCTCACCGTTTAAGAAGTAACCATAGAAACGAAGGAACCCACTATTTTTTTGTTATAGTATTTGGTAGAATTTCTTAGTTCCAGGTGAACCAAATGTCTGGCCTGGAAAGAATAAAACTAAAAAATAGTGGTTGGGAAGGTCATAGTAGCAAAAGCCATTGGAATTTATATTTTATATATCGGAATAATCCGTTTTGTTATTAACCGACCGGGGGGACAAATAATGACTGAAAGAAGAGAATTCAATTAGTTATTCATTAAAAGTTTAATTTGATTCAATGACCAGAGTTAAACGAGGGTATACAGCTCGGAGACGTCGAACAAAAATTCGTGTATTTGCATCAACCTTTAGAGGGGCTCATTCAAGACTTACGCGAACAATTACTCAACATAAAATGAGAGCTTTGGTTTCCTCTCATCGAGATAGGGGCAGGCAAAAGAGAAATTTTCGTCGTTTGTGGATCACTCGGATAAATGCAGTAACTCGCGAGAATAAAGTATTCGATAGTTATAGTCGATTAATACACAATCTGTACAAGGGGCAATTGCTTCTTAATCGTAAAATACTTGCGCAAATAGCTATATCAAATAAGAATTGTCTTTACATGATTTCCAATAAGATCATAAAATAAAGGAAAAAGTAATATACAGGAATGATTGAACAAGAATTCCCCGGAGAATGAACTCCGGGAAGATAGAATAAACTAAATTGAGATAAAATTAAGATAAGAAAAGTAGTAGGAATGAACGAACATGCTTCAATAAAAAAAATTGCTTATCCCCCTTTTTTTTTTTCTTATAAGACAAGAATTAAACCTGGATTCTGGGCCTTTTCGAGCAAAACATCCAATCAATTTGAGCTTGAATTCCAATTGGAGTTTTGAGTCAATTGAGGAATATGCCTATTTATTTCTGGCTCTAGGACCCGCAGTTCTAGGGATCGACTCGGTTCTCTCAAATTGTTTCTCATTATTAAGAAAAGGTAACGAAGATAAAATACGAGCTTGTTTTATAGCAATAGTAATTAATCGTTGTTGTTTCAAGGTCAATTTATTTACCCGTCTAGATAATATTTTTCCTTGTTCACTAATAAATCGACTAATTAAACTCATGTTTCTATAATCAATTCGATCCCCCGAGACAATTGGGGGCAAACGCCGACGAAAAGAGAGCTTGGATTTACGAAAAGGTTGCTTAGATTTATCCATGGTTTATTCCTTATTTCTAAAATTCTATTTCTTTATTAATTTAAGATCCGGCCAAAGTGGGGTTTTATTTGTATAATTTATAATTTTAATATAATTTGTATTATATTATGATTATGTTATATGTTCTTCCTCTTTCTGCTCTTTGAGTTGGGATGGAAAAATTGCACATATGTTCCGTTCGATCTATTTCTTTATTTCCCCATGAATCGTATGCCTGTGACAATAACGACAAAATTTTCTCAATTCTAATCGACTGGGTGTATTGTGTCGATTCTTTTGAGTAATATATCTAGAAATACCCGGCGATTCTTTATTGACACCATTTCGGGCACAACAACAAGTACATTCCAAAATAATTATGACCCTTACATATTTACCCTTGGCCATGAACCCCCTTTGGATCGACTTAACTTTTCTATTTTCGATCTGAAAATAATAAAGAACAAAAAATTAATAGAAGTTACTAATTTGAAATTCATTTTCAAAAGATTTTATTGTAATTAATATTAATTAATTCAATTAATTAAGAGTAATAATTAAAATTAAATAGATTGAAGATATATATTTTTTTTTAGTCACGTTACATAGAATTAAATCTCTAATTTTTTTATTTTTTGCATATCAATAACTAGAATCAAAAAAAAGGAAATGACAAGGCGTCTGGGAATAAACGATTAATCTCTATCAATAGACCCGCTAAAGACCCAAACCATAGAGTACTTAGCACAGGTGCCGTGGAGAGATATGTTTTTATATCTCGCATTGAAAATCCTCCTTTTTATTGTTTATTGTAAAACTATAGACATAGATTATATATATGAGCAGATGTCGTAGTTCAAGATCATTTGTATTTATTTTGATGCAGAATTCCTAACTAAAATGGATATGTACAATGAACGAGTCAATGTTCTTGTTCTTAAAAAAAAAAGCCTGAGTGTTATCGATAAATATTAATTTTTTTATACGTTTAGGTTTTAGATGTATATAATATAAATACCATATTTTAATATAATAAATAAAGTATAAAATAAAGAAGAAAATAAAAATGTGGAAAACAAGACAAGGATTTTGTACAATGACATTGTAAAACAATTTTTAAAAGGGATGTAGCGCAGCTTGGTAGCGCGTTTGTTTTGGGTACAAAATGTCACGGGTTCAAATCCTGTCATCCCTACCTATTACTTCTACTAATGGGCAGTAACGGGAGATTACTCGAGATTGATTAAATTTTAAAATTGGCTATATAATCTTTAATTTTTGCATACTATACTAGGTGTTTGCAAGATATTTTTGGGTACATAGAAATTCTTTTTTTTACAGTCATATCCCCTGTCATAAGAAAGCGCTCTTAGTTCAGTTCGGTAGAACGCGGGTCTCCAAAACCCGATGTCGTAGGTTCAAATCCTACAGAGCGTGATGTTATGTCGAATCACATACAATAAAATAACTTAATAAACTTAAATTTGACCTCCTTTCAAGGATAAGGAGGAGGTCAATCACAAAATATATTATTCAATCAAAGGTCCAATTGATCACCACGTCTGTATTGTAAATATGCAGTTACGAATAATCCTGCCAAAGTAATAGGAATTAGACCTAAAACGATTCCAAATAAAAAAACTTCAATCATTTCTATTTTTTGTTTGAGAGAATAATAAAGAGAGATAAGATCTATCCCTAAATATTAATCTGAATTGTTCGCGAATCTCAATAACCGAGAATTGGCAATTCCCGCGCCCGCGGGACTATGGAAGACCTGGCATTTAAGAAAAATACTTATTTTTATAAATTGTTCATTCAATTTATTTCAAATAAGTCGTATCTTGTTCAAACCAATCAATAGAGCTGAGGTTATAGTTGAAGCAGCTAATAGAAAACCGAAATAACTAGTTATAGTAGACATGAAAGGGCTAAATTAGATATGTTCTTTTACTACATATGTTGATAAAACACTTACCTAAGTTTCAATTTTCCCAGATACGACAGTAAGAAAAACTATTGACAGTAGACAATATTAACTTAGTTCCATCTTAATTGATCAGTCATTATAGATAATAGATAGCACTAAAAAAGATAGAATTACATAGTAGAAAAAATCGATTGCTCTGATGTGACATCAACCGGTCATGTGATTCCAAATCAACAGATTCATTGTGCAATTCGTGAGTTGAGTGAAAGTAATAAAAACTCTATCGTATAACTAAAAAAAAATTCAGTCATTTTTGAAAAAAGAATAATTGGATTTTAAAATAATTTCAATTTAAATCATTTATTTTCAATAGGATTTAATCCACTTTCTTTTCGATCAGACGGCCCAGGCCCGATACCTCCTTTTTATTTATTTAATTTCGGGTCCAACTCGATTTGAAGATGAGCAACTTCCAGTATCTTTTTAGCTTCTACACTCTGTCTTTCCATATCATAGAGTTCTATCTTTGTAGTTCAGTCAAAAAATAACCTTGCTTTGGCAACAACGGTTGTTGCATCGCCAATATTCTGTAATTGATTGTTCTAACTATTTTCGGTTTTTTCATCAAACACACTATCATAACATAATCTATGTTATTATTTATTGTATTATGTATTGTATGACCAACTAAGCTAAGTAAATGAAAGTATTCTAACAAAAAAATCTTTAACCATAAAAAGGGTTTATAAATTTTGCATATAATTGAATTGTGTAAATATGATAATATCTTTACATGAATTAGTTAAAACCCATGGATTCACACTTCACTTTCTCAAGATCTTGACTTTCTATCTCTATCTATTACGAAACCCATAATGGAAACCTTGAAATATTATAAATAATTTGAGGAATTTTATATTGTATTAATTTATTCCATAACATATTGTATTAATTTATTCCATAACATAAAGTTTATGCATATCCAAAGAACAAAAAGGGAAATGTAGCATTTCGGTATTAATTGAGACTGCGTTGCTGTGCCAGAGGAAGGATAGCTATACTGATTCGATATACTCTAAATACACCTTTGG